GAAGAAGTACCAATAGATTATCAGATTCGTTCAAGAAAAGCCAAACGTGTAGTGATTTTTACTGATAACCGGGGAAATACCGATCCTAATAATAAGGATACTAATAATTCTAATAAAAGAGACGAAGTAGCTTTGATACGATATTCGCAACAATCTGATTTTCGTCGAGACATAATCAAAGGTTCAATGCGAGCCCAAAGATGTAAAACAGTTATTTGGGAACTTTTTCAAGCAAATGCACATTCTCCGCTTTTTTTGGACAGAATAGACAAATCACACCCTTTTTTTTTTGATATCTCCGAACTGATAAAACTCATTTTTAGAAATTGTATAGGAAAGGGAGCAGAATTAAAAATTTCAGATTATACAGAAGAAAAAATAAAAGAAAGGGAAAAAAAGGAAAAGGACAAAAAAGAAGAGAACAAAAGAAAAGAGAAAGCGCGGATAGAAGTAGCAGAAGCCTGGGATACCATTCCATTTGCTCAAGTAATAAGAGGTTCCATGTTAATAACTCAATCGATTCTTAGAAAATATATTATATTACCGTCATTGATAATAGCTAAAAATATTGGCCGTATGCTATTATTACAATTTCCTGAGTGGTCTGAGGATTTAAATGAATGGAATAAAGAAATGCATGTTAAATGCACCTATAATGGTGTTCAATTATCAGAAACAGAATTTCCGAAAAATTGGTTAATAGACGGTATTCAAATAAAGATGCTATTTCCTTTCTGTCTGAAACCCTGGCACAGATCTAAGCCACGGTCCTCTCATATAGATCGAATCAAAAAGAAAGGACAAAAAGATGATTTTTTTTTTTTAACGGTTTGGGGAATGGAAGCTGAACTTCCTTTTGGTTCTCCCCAAAAACGGCCTTCCTTTTTTGAACCCATTTTTAAGAAACTCGAAAAAAAAATTGGAAAATTGAAAAAAAAGTATTTTATATTTCTAAAAGTTTTAAAAGAAAGAACAAAATTTCTAAATATCTCAAAAAAAACAAAAAAATGGATTATCAAGGGCATTCCGTTTTTAAAAAAAATAAAAAAAGAACTCTCAAAAGTAAATCCAATTCTATTATTTAGATTGAGAGAAATATATAAATCAAGCGAAACTAAAAAAAAAAAAGAAAAAGATTCTATAACCCGCAATCATATAATTCATAAATCCTTTAGTCGAATTCAATCTACATATTGGACAAATTTTTTACTGACAGAAAAAAAAATGAAAGATCTGACTGATAGAACAAGCACAATCAGAAATCAAATAAAAAGAATTACAAAAAATAAAAAAAAAGTGACTCCAGAAATAAATGATAGTCCTAATAAAACAAGTTATAATGCTAAAAGATTCGAATCACCAAATTGGCAAATATTAAAAAGAAGAAATACTCGATTAATCCATAAATTACATTATTTTATAAAATTTTTCACTGAAAGGATATACGCAGATATCCTTCTATCTATTATTAATATTCCCAGAATTAATATACAACTTTTTGTTGAATCAACAAAAAAAATGATTGATAAATCCATTTACAATAATAAAAAAAATAAAAAAAGAATTAATAAAACAAATCAAAATAAAATTCATTTTATTTCGACTATAAAAAAGTCACTTTATAATATTAGTAATAAGAATTCACAGAATTTTTTTGACTTATCCTCCTTGTCACAAGCATATGTATTTTACAAAATATCACAAACACAAGTTCTTAACTTGTATAAGTTAAGATCTATTCTTCAATATCACGGAACGTCTTTTTTTCTTAAGACTTCAATAAAAGATTATTTTGGAAAACAAGGAATAATTCATTATGAATTAAGACATAAGAAACTTCGGAATTCTGGAATAAATCAATGGAAAAACTGGTTAAGAGGTCATTATCAATACCATTTATCTCAGATTAGATGGTCTAGATTAATAGCAGCAAAATGGAAAAATAGAATCAATAAATGTCGTACAATTCAAAATCAAGATTTAAACAAAGAGAATTCATATGAAAAAGACCTATTAATTCATTACAAAAAACAAAACGATTACGAAGTATATTCATTACCAAATCAAAATGAGAATTTTCAAAAATACTATAGATATAATCTTTTATCTTATAGATCTATTAATTATGAAAATAAGAGGGACCCATATATTTATGGATCACCATTCCAAGTAAATAAGAATCGAGAGAGTTTTTATAATTACAACACACATAAACATAAGGGCAAATTTTTTGATATACTAGGGGATATCCCTATCAAAAATTATTTAGGAAAAAGTGATATTATGTATATGGAAAAAAATCCGGATCGAAAATATTTTGATTGGAAAATTCTCCATTTTTGTCTTAAAAAGAAAATCGATATTGAGGCCTGGATCAAGATCGATACCAACAAGAATAAAAATACTAAAACCGGGACTAATAATTATCAAATAATTGATAAAATTGATAAAAAAGATCTTTTTTATCTTACGATTCCTCAGGATCAAGAAATCAATTCAC